GTCCCCGTAGCTTACACACCAAAGCATGACACTGAAGATGTCAAGACGGCCGCTAACACTTCCCGAGGACAAAAGACTTAGTCCTAACCTTACCATTAATTCTCGCCAGACCTATACATGCAAGTATCCGCGCCCCAGTGTAAATGCCCTCAACCCCTACTAAGACAAGAGGAGCAGGCATCAGGCACACACCCACTGTAGCCCAAAACGCCTTGCACAGCCACACCCCCACGGGTACTCAGCAGTAACTAACATTAAGCAATAAGTGTAAACTTGACTTAGTCATAGCGACCCAGGGTCGGTAAATCTTGTGCCAGCCACCGCGGCCATACAAGAGACCCAAATTAATCGTATACGGCGTAAAGAGTGGTTCAATACTATCGTCCCCAACTGCGGTTAAAGTCTATCCAAGCTGTCATAAGCCCAAGATACCCCTAAACCCCCTCTCCCAAACACCTCAGTCCCCAACGATTGACCAACCCCACGAAAGCCGAGAGACAAACTGGGATTAGATACCCCACTATGCTCGGCCATAAATCTAGATGCTTACCCCACCCAAACATCCGCCAGGGAACTACGAGCACAAACGCTTAAAACCCTAAGGACTTGGCGGTGTCTCAAACCCACCTAGAGGAGCCTGTTCTATAATCGATAACCCACGCTACACCCAACCCCTCCTTGTTCAACAGCCTACATACCGCCGTCGTCAGCTCACCTCCTCTGAGAGACAAACAGTGAACACAATAGCCCCCCGCTAAAAAGACAGGTCAAGGTATAGCCTATGGAGGGGAAGAAATGGGCTACATTTTCTGACACAGATAACCTACGAAAGAGAATTTGAAACAACTCTCGGAAGGCGGATTTAGCAGTAAAACATGACCATCATGCTCATTTTAAGCCGGCCCTGAGACACGTACATACCGCCCGTCACCCTCCTCGCAAGCCACACCCTCATAACCTATAACCACACCTAGCCAAAGACGAGGTAAGTCGTAACAAGGTAAGTGTACCGGAAGGTGCACTTAGCATACCAGGATGTAGCTAACACAAAGCACTCAGCTTACACCTGAAAGACACTCGCCTACACCCGGGTCATCCTGAAACCACCCCTCTAGCCCAATCAATATTTACAAAACACCATCCACACCCAACCAAAACATTCTATTATTCCTAGTATAGGCGATAGAAAGGAACCTACCATCCCAGGCGCCATAGAGAACACGTACCGTAAGGGAAAGATGAAATAGCAATGAAACAACCCAAGTGCAAAACAGCAAAGATCAACCCTTGTACCTCTTGCATCATGATTCAGCAAGAACAACCAAGCAAAGCGAACTTAAGCTTGCCACCCCGAAACCCAAGCGAGCTACTCACAGGCAGCTATGCACTGAGCGAACCCGTCTCTGTCGCAAAAGAGTGGGATGACTTGTTAGTAGAGGTGAAAAGCCAATCGAGCTGGGTGATAGCTGGTTGCCTGTTAAACGAATCTAAGTTCTGCTCTGACTAGCTCCCCCCTGACCACCACCAAACAACCATGAAGCCACTCAGAAGTAATTTAAAGGGGGTACAGCCCCTTCAAAATAGAACACAATCTCCCCTAGCGGATAACCACCCTCCTTCACTTTCCCCTGTTGACCTCTAAGCAGCCACCAACAAAGAGTGCGTCAAAGCTCCCACCCCAAAAATACCTGAACAATGTAAATCCCTACACCCTAAACAGGCCAACCTATAATCCAATAGGAGAATTAATGCTGAAATAAGTAACTAAGGGGCCCTCCCCCTCAAGGCGTAAACTTACACCTCCCCATTATTACTCAGAACGACAAATACCCCCACCCCCCCACAAGACACCATATTCCCTCGCCCTGTTAAACCAACTCAGGAACGCCCCCATGAAAGATTCAAATTTACAGAAGGAACTAGGCAAACTCGGAGCCCGACTGTTTACCAAAAACATAGCCTTCAGCCCTCCAAGTATTGAAGGTGATGCCTGCCCAGTGACATGTTCAACGGCCGCGGTATCCTAACCGTGCAAAGGTAGCGCAATCAATTGTCTCATAAATCGAGACCTGTATGAACGGCTAAACGAGGTCCCAACTGTCTCCTGTAAACAATCAGTGAAATTGATCCCCCCGTGCAAAAGCGGGGATAAAGACATAAGACGAGAAGACCCTGTGGAACTTCAAAATCAATGGCCACAATATACTACAACCCCCAAACCTACCAGGCCCACCACTTACACCCCCCAATGCTGGCCCATATTTTTCGGCTGGGGCGGCCCTGGAGAAAAACAAACCCTCCAGAAACAAGACCACCCATCTTAACTAAGAGCAACCCCTCGACGTACTAACAGTTCCCAGACCCAGTACAACTGAACAATGGACCAAGCTACCCCAGGGATAACAGCGCAATCCCCTCCAAGAGCCCATATCGACAAGGGGGTTTACGACCTCGATGTTGGATCAGGACATCCTAATGGTGCAGCCGCTATTAAGGGTTCGTTTGTTCAACGATTAATAGTCCTACGTGATCTGAGTTCAGACCGGAGCAATCCAGGTCGGTTTCTATCTATGACAGATTTTTCCTAGTACGAAAGGACCGGAAAGATGAGGCCCATACCCCAAGCACGCCTCCCCCTCAAGTAAAGAACACAACTAAACCCAACATAAAGGGCTTACAACCACCCATCCTAAAAAAGGACAGCTAGCGTGGCAGAGCCCGGTAAATGCAAAAGGCTTAAGCCCTTTAACCAGAGGTTCAAGTCCTCTCCCTAGCTCACACCACTTTACCCGTGACCCCTACTCTAACTAACCTACCCCTAGCACTCTCCTACATAATCCCGATCTTAGCTGCAGTTGCCTTCCTAACACTAGTCGAACGCAAAATCCTAAGTTACATACAAGCCCGAAAAGGCCCAAATGTTGTAGGACCATTTGGCCTCCTACAACCCCTAGCAGACGGTGTAAAACTTTTCATCAAAGAGCCCATCCGCCCCTCCACTTCATCCCCCCTACTATTCCTATTAACCCCCACCTTAGCCCTTCTCTTAGCCCTAACCATCTGAATCCCCCTCCCCCTTCCGCTCTCCCCCACTGACTTAAACCTAGGCCTCTTATTCCTCCTAGCTATATCAAGCCTAGCAGTATACTCAATTCTATGATCAGGCTGAGCCTCAAACTCAAAGTACGCCCTAATCGGAGCCCTCCGAGCAGTCGCACAGACTATCTCTTACGAAGTTACGCTAGCAATCATCCTTCTATCAATAATTATATTAAGCGGAAACTACACCCTAAGCACCCTAGCCACCACCCAAGAACCCTTATACCTAATCTTCTCCTCTTGACCCCTCGCCATAATATGGTACATCTCCACACTCGCCGAAACAAACCGCGCCCCTTTCGATCTTACAGAAGGGGAATCAGAACTCGTATCAGGATTCAACGTAGAATACGCCGCAGGACCATTTGCCCTTTTCTTCCTAGCCGAGTACGCTAATATCATAATAATAAATGCCCTAACTACCATCCTATTCTTTAACCCAAGTTGACTCAACCCCCCATCAGAATTATCCCCTATTATTCTAGCCTCCAAAATTTTACTTCTCTCCTCTAGCTTTCTTTGAGTTCGTGCCTCATACCCACGATTTCGTTACGACCAACTCATACACCTCTTATGAAAAAACTTCCTCCCCCTCACCCTAGCTTTATGCCTCTGGCACACAAGCATACCCATCTCCTACGCAGGCCTACCTCCTTACCTAAGGAAATGTGCCTGAACCTAAAGGGTCACTATGATAAAGTGAATATAGAGGTATACCAACCCTCTCATTTCCTACCAACCCGTCACCCGCCTTAACTTAGAAAAGTAGGAATTGAACCTACACAAAAGGGATCAAAACCCTTCATACTCCCCTTATATTATTTTCTAGTAGGGTCAGCTAAATAAAGCTATCGGGCCCATACCCCGAAAATGAAGACTCAACCCCTTCCCCTACTAATGAACCCGCACGCTAAACTGATTACATTAACAAGCCTCATCCTGGGAACAACCATCACAATTTCAAGCAATCACTGAGCAATAGCCTGAGCGGGCCTAGAAATTAACACCCTAGCCATCATCCCCATGATCTCAAAATCCCATCACCCCCGCGCTATCGAAGCCACAGTCAAGTACTTCCTTACCCAAGCAGCTGCCTCCGCCATAATCTTATTTGCAAGTACAACCAATGCCTGGACTACGGGCCAATGAGACATTACCCAACTAACTAACCCTACATCCTGCCTTCTACTCACAACTGCCATTGCAATGAAACTCGGCCTAGCACCCTTCCACTTATGATTTCCTGAAACTCTCCAGGGCTCGTCATTAACCACAGCCCTCCTCCTATCAACACTAATAAAATTTCCCCCTATCTCTATCCTCCTCCTTACATCCAACTCCCTCAACCCCTCCCTCATAACCCTGATAGCCATCATGTCAGCAGCCTTAGGAGGCTGAACAGGCCTCAACCAGACACAAATCCGAAAAATCCTAGCCTTCTCTTCCATCTCCCACCTGGGATGGATGACCATTATCATCATCTATGCCCCCAAACTTACTCTCCTAACCTTCCTCCTATATACACTCCTAACCTCTTCCATCTTTCTCTCTCTCAACTCATCTAACACTACAAAACTAACAACCCTACTAACATCATGAACAAAAACCCCCATACTCAACACAGCACTAATATTAACCCTCCTATCCCTAGCTGGCCTACCCCCTTTCACTGGATTCTTACCAAAATGACTTATTATCCAAGAACTTACTAAGCAAGAAATAACCCCAACAGCCCTAACCATCGCCCTTCTATCCTTACTAAGCCTATTCTTCTACCTACGCCTTACTTACTTCTCATCCATCACACTCCCCCCCAACCCAACCAACCAAATAAAACACTGGTACACAAGCAAAGAAACCAACTCAACAATCGCCCTCACAATCTCCCTATCCATTTTTCTCCTCCCACTCTCTCCCTTAATCCTAACCCTCACTTAGAAACTTAGGATAACCCCAAAACCGAAGGCCTTCAAAGCCTTAAATAAGAGTTAAACCCTCTTAGTTTCTGCTAAGACCCGCAGGATACTACCCCGCATCGCCTGAATGCAACCCAGACACTTTAATTAAGCTAGGGCCTTCAACCCCCTAGACAGGTGGGCTTCGATCCCACGAAACTCTAGTTAACAGCTAGATGCCCCAACCTCACGGGCTTCCATCTATAACCCAAGCCCCAGCGCACTCTTAATGCACATCAACGAGCTTGCAACTCATTATGAACTTCACTATGAGGCTGATAAGAAGAGGAATTAAACCCCTGTAAAAAGGACTACAGCCTAACGCCTTGACACTCGGCCATCTTACCCGTGACTTTCATCAATCGATGACTATTCTCCACCAACCACAAAGACATCGGCACACTATATCTTATCTTCGGCGCATGAGCCGGCATAATTGGCACAGCCCTAAGCCTCCTTATCCGCGCAGAACTCGGTCAACCTGGTGCCCTACTAGGTGATGACCAAATCTACAATGTCATTGTTACCGCCCACGCATTTGTAATAATCTTCTTCATAGTTATACCTATTATGATCGGCGGATTTGGAAATTGACTCGTACCCCTCATAATCGGCGCCCCCGACATAGCATTCCCACGCATAAATAACATAAGCTTCTGACTCCTCCCCCCATCATTCCTACTTCTCTTAGCTTCCTCCACAGTAGAAGCAGGAGCAGGAACAGGATGAACTGTTTACCCCCCTCTTGCCGGCAACCTAGCCCACGCAGGAGCTTCAGTAGACCTAGCCATCTTCTCACTTCACCTAGCAGGTGTCTCATCCATTCTCGGAGCCATCAACTTTATCACAACAGCCATCAACATAAAACCCCCCGCCATCTCACAATATCAAACCCCTTTATTTGTCTGATCAGTCCTTATTACTGCTGTCTTACTCCTACTCTCCCTCCCAGTCCTCGCCGCCGGCATCACCATGCTCCTCACAGACCGCAACCTAAACACTACCTTCTTCGACCCTGCTGGAGGAGGAGACCCAATTCTCTACCAACATCTTTTCTGATTCTTCGGTCACCCTGAAGTTTACATTCTCATTCTCCCCGGCTTTGGCATCATCTCTCACGTAGTAACATATTATACTGGCAAAAAAGAACCCTTTGGCTACATGGGTATAGTATGAGCTATGCTATCTATCGGATTCCTCGGCTTCATCGTATGAGCCCACCACATATTCACTGTAGGAATGGACGTAGACACCCGAGCATACTTCACATCCGCAACCATAATCATCGCCATCCCAACAGGAATCAAAGTCTTTAGCTGACTCGCAACTCTCCACGGTGGGACTATCAAATGAGACCCCCCTATACTATGGGCCCTAGGGTTTATCTTCTTATTTACCGTCGGAGGCTTAACTGGAATCGTCCTAGCAAACTCCTCCTTAGACATCGCCCTTCACGACACATACTACGTAGTTGCCCACTTCCACTACGTTCTCTCAATAGGCGCAGTATTCGCTATCTTAGCCGGCTTCACCCACTGATTCCCCCTATTCACAGGATATACCCTCAACAACACATGAGCTAAAGCCCACTTCGGAGTAATATTTACAGGCGTTAACCTCACATTCTTCCCCCAGCACTTCCTCGGCCTAGCCGGCATACCACGCCGATACTCTGACTACCCGGACGCTTACACCCTATGAAATACTTTATCATCAATCGGCTCACTAATCTCCTTAACAGCTGTAATCATACTTCTATTCATCATCTGAGAAGCTTTCGCATCCAAACGTAAAGTCCTACAGCCAGAATTAACTCACACCAACATCGAATGAATCCATGGCTGCCCTCCACCTTACCACACCTTCGAAGAACCAGCTTTCGTCCAAGTCCAAGAAAGGAAGGAATTGAACCCTCATACTTTGGTTTCAAGCCAACCGCATTAAACCACTTATGCTTCTTTCTTTATGGCGCATTAGTAAATGTATTACGTGGCCTTGTCAAGACCAAATCACAGGTGAAATCCCTGTATGCCCCACATGGCCAACCACTCTCAATTCGGATTCCAAGACGCCTCCTCTCCCATCATAGAAGAACTTGTCGAATTCCATGACCACGCTCTAATAGTAGCACTAGCTATTTGCAGCTTAGTTCTCTACCTCCTCCTACTCATACTCATAGAAAAACTATCATCAAACACAGTCGACGCCCAAGAAGTCGAACTAATCTGAACAATCCTCCCAGCTATTGTCCTCATTCTACTCGCCCTCCCCTCCTTACAAATCCTATACATAATAGACGAAATCGACGAGCCAGATTTAACCCTAAAAGCCATTGGCCACCAATGATACTGAACCTACGAATACACAGACTTTAAGGACCTGTCATTTGATTCCTACATGGTCCCCACAACTGAACTCCCCCTAGGCCACTTTCGCCTCCTAGAAGTAGACCACCGAGTTGTCATCCCCATAGAATCACCCATTCGTATCATCGTAACTGCCGACGACGTATTACACTCCTGAGCTGTCCCCTCCTTGGGGATTAAAACCGATGCAATCCCTGGGCGACTGAACCAAACATCCTTTATTACCACCCGCCCAGGAATCTTCTACGGCCAATGCTCAGAAATTTGCGGCGCTAATCACAGTTTTATACCTATCGTCATTGAATCCACGCCACTAAACTTCTTCGAGACCTGATCATCCTCACTATCATCCTAATCATTAAGAAGCTATGCATTAGCACTAGCCTTTTAAGCTAGAGAAAGTGGGAACTCCCTCCTTAATGATATGCCCCAACTCAACCCCAACCCATGATTTTTCATTATACTTCTATCATGATTGTCCTTTTCACTTTTAATCCAACCTAAACTTTTATCATTCACCCACACCAATCCCCCATCCAACAAAATCCCAACAACAACTAAAACCTCACCTTGAACCTGACCATGAACCTAAGCTTCTTCGACCAATTCACAAGCCCATGCCTCCTTGGAATCCCCCTAATCCTCCTATCCATACTCTTCCCCGCCCTCCTCTTCCCCTCCCCGGGCAACCGGTGAATCACAAACCGCCTATCCACCCTACAATCATGATATATTGATCTAATTACTAAACAACTTATAATCCCACTAAATAAAAACGGCCACAAATGAGCCCTAATTCTCTCATCTCTCATAACCCTCCTCCTCTCAATCAACCTGCTAGGCCTCTTACCATATACATTCACCCCAACAACCCAACTATCAATAAACATATCCCTAGCCTTCCCGCTCTGACTAGCAACCCTACTTACAGGCCTACGCAACCAACCCTCAGCCTCTCTAGGCCACCTTTTGCCCGAAGGCACACCCACACCCCTGATCCCAGCACTTATCCTGATCGAAACAACCAGCCTACTCATCCGCCCCTTAGCCCTGGGAGTCCGCCTAACAGCTAACCTCACAGCCGGCCACCTCCTCATCCAACTTATTTCCACCGCCACCACAGCCCTCCTATCTATCATGCCAACTATCTCAATCCTTACCTCCATTATTCTCCTCCTACTTACCATCCTCGAAGTAGCAGTCGCCATAATCCAAGCTTACGTGTTCGTCCTACTCCTAAGCCTATACTTACAAGAAAACATCTAATGGCCCACCAAGCTCACTCATATCACCTAGTCGACCCCAGCCCATGACCCCTTTTTGGTGCAACAGCTGCCCTACTAACAACCTCCGGCCTAGTCATATGACTCCACTACAACTCCCCCCACCTCCTGACCCTAGGCCTACTCGCCACAACCTTAGTGATACTCCAATGATGACGAGACGTAGTACGTGAAGGAACCTTCCAAGGCCACCACACCCCCACTGTCCAAAAAGGCCTACGCTATGGGATAATTCTTTTCATCACATCCGAAGCATTCTTCTTCTTAGGGTTCTTCTGAGCCTTTTTCCACTCTAGCTTAGCACCCACCCCTGAACTAGGAGGCCAATGACCCCCCACAGGCATCAAACCCCTAAACCCTCTAGAAGTACCCCTACTCAATACAGCTATCCTCCTGGCATCCGGCATCACCATCACCTGAGCCCACCATAGTATCACAGAAAATAACCGTAACCAAGCTATCCAGGCTCTCACCCTAACCATCATCCTCGGATTCTACTTCACCACCCTTCAAGCTGCAGAATACCACGAAACTTCCTTCTCAATCGCTGATAGCGTCTATGGATCCACCTTCTTCGTCGCCACAGGATTCCACGGCTTGCACGTTATCATCGGCTCCTCCTTCCTCCTAGTCTGCCTCCTACGCCTAATCAAATTCCACTTTACCACCAACCACCACTTTGGATTCGAAGCAGCAGCCTGATATTGGCACTTCGTTGACGTCATCTGATTATTCCTCTATATAACAATTTACTGATGAGGATCATGCTCCTCTAGTATACTCATTACAATTGACTTCCAATCTCTAAAATCTGGTCCAAACCCAGAGAGGAGCAATCAACATAATTACATTTATACTATCCCTTTCCCTAACCCTCAGCATTATCCTAATTACCCTTAATTTCTGACTCGCCCAAACCAACCCAGACTCCGAAAAACTCTCCCCCTACGAATGCGGTTTTGACCCACTCGGATCTGCTCGACTCCCATTCTCCATTCGATTCTTCCTCAGTAGCCATCCTATTCCTCCTATTTGACCTAGAAATCGCACTACTCCTACCCCTCCCCTGAGCTACCCAACTCCAATCCCCCACCACTACCCTAACCTGAGCCTCTACAATCATCCTCCTCCTCACCCTGGGGTTCATTTACGAATGAATACAAGGAGGACTAGAATGGGCAGAATAACCAGAAAGTTAGTCTAACCAAGACAGTTGATTTCGGCTCAACAAACCATAGCCCAACCCTATGACTTTCTTATGTCCACCCTGCATCTAAGTTTTTACTCGGCTTTCGCCCTAAGCTGCCTAGGGCTGGCCTTCCACCGAACACACCTGATCTCAGCCTTACTATGTCTAGAAAGCATGATATTATCCATATACATCGCCCTCTCAACTTGGCCCGTAGAAAACCATACAACAACACCCACCATCATCCCCCTACTCATACTAACATTTTCTGCTTGCGAAGCAGGCACTGGCCTAGCTACACTCGTAGCATCCACACGAACCCACGGCTCAGACCACTTACACAACCTCAACCTCCTACAATGCTAAAAATCATCATCCCAACAATCATACTTTTACCCACAGCCCTCCTCTCTCCCCCCAAACTTCTATGAGCCAACACCACTTCACACAGCCTACTAATCGCACTAATCGCCCTCAAATGACTTACCCCATCCTACCTCCCCCACAAAGACCTAACCCCATGAACTGGCATCGATCAAATCTCCTCCCCCCTACTAGCCCTATCCTGCTGACTTCTCCCCCTCATAATCTTAGCCAGTCAAAACCACCTAGAACATGAACCACTAACACGCAAGCGTATATTCATTGTAACACTCACTCTAGTCCAGCCCTTCATCATTCTAGCATTCTCCACCACCGAATTAATATTATTTTATATCGCCTTTGAAGCAACCTTAATTCCCACCCTAATTCTAATCACCCGATGAGGAAACCAACCAGAGCGACTAAGCGCTGGCATTTATCTACTTATGTATACACTCATCAGCTCACTCCCCCTATTAACCACGCTACTCTATCTAAACACACAGGCTGGCACCCTCTACCTCCCTATAATTAAACTCGTCAACCCTAACCCCCCAACCAACTCCTGAACTACACCTCTATCAAACCTAGCCCTCCTATTAGCCTTCATAGTAAAAGCCCCCCTCTATGGAGTCCATCTCTGACTACCCAAAGCCCACGTAGAGGCCCCAATTGCCGGCTCAATACTCCTTGCAGCCCTTCTACTAAAGCTCGGGGGATATGGCATCATACGTATCACCCTCTTAACCAACATTACTTCCGACCTTCTACTATACCCCCTCCTAGCCTTAGCCCTATGAGGAGCACTAATAACCAGCTCCATTTGCCTACGTCAAACTGACCTAAAATCTCTCATCGCTTACTCATCCGTAAGCCATATAGGCCTAGTCATCGCCGCCACCATAATCCAAACCCATTGAGCCTTCTCAGGAGCAATAATCCTCATAATCTCCCACGGTCTTACATCATCCATACTATTTTGCCTAGCCAACACGAACTACGAACGCACCCACAGTCGAATCCTCTTCTTAACCCGAGGTCTACAACCCCTTCTCCCTCTAATAATAGTATGGTGGCTTATGGCTAACTTAACCAATATGGCTCTACCACCCACCACCAACCTCATAGCAGAACTAACCATCATAATTTCCCTATTCAACTGATCCCCACTTACTCTCCTCCTAACCGGCATCGCATCCTTTCTAACCGCCTCCTACACCTTGTTCATACTACTTACAACTCAACGAGGACCCCTTCCCCCCCACATCACAACCATTCAAAACTCATCTACACGCGAACACACCCTCATGGCCCTTCACATTATTCCCTTACTTCTCCTAATCACTAAACCAGAACTTATCGCTTAATGTTTCCAGGCAAGTATAGTTTCAACCCAAACATTAGACTGTGACTCTGAAAATAGAAGTTAGACCCTTCTTACCTGCCGAGGGGAGGTTTCACCAACAGGAACTGCTAACTCCTATCTCTGGGCCTAAACCCCCAGTCCCCTTACTTTTAAAGGATAATAGTAATCCACTGGTCTTAGGAACCACTCATCTTGGTGCAAATCCAAGTAAAAGTAGTGGAAGCCACACTCCTCCTCAACACCCTTATACTTCTTACCCTAGCAATTATTCTTACACCTATTCTAACCCCCTTAACATCAAAAACCCCAACAAACTCACCCTCAACCATCACACACTTAGTAAAAATCGCTTTCATAACCAGCCTAGTCCCCACAATACTCCTCATCCACTCAGGAACAGAAAGCATCGTCTCCAATTGAAAATGAAAATTTCTCATAAACTTCAACATCCCACTTAGCTTTAAAATCGACCAATACTCTACAACATTTTTCTCTATCGCTCTATTCGTAACATGGTCCATTCTACAATTTGCCTCATGATATATAGCATCAGAACCTCACACCACAAAATTCTTCTCATACCTCCTAACATTCCTAGCCGCTATACTCCTTCTAACCACTGCCAACAACATATTCCTCCTATTCATTGGCTGAGAGGGCGTAGGAATCATATCCTTCCTCCTAATCGGCTGATGATACGCACGCGCAGAGGCTAACACAGCCGCCCTCCAAGCCATCCTCTACAATCGAATCGGAGACATTGGACTTATCCTAAGCATAGCCTGACTAGCCTCAACCATAAATACCTGAGAAATCCAACAAACTCTACTCCCCAACCAAACCCCAACACTCCCCCTCCTGGGCCTTATCCTAGCTGCTACTGGAAAATCTGCCCAATTCGGCCTTCACCCCTGACTTCCTGCCGCCATAGAAGGCCCCACACCAGTATCAGCCCTCCTTCACTCAAGCACTATAGTAGTAGCTGGAATTTTTCTACTCATTCGCACTCACCCCCTCCTCGCCTCCAACCCAACTGCCCTCACTCTATGCCTATGCCTCGGTGCTCTCTCCACCCTATTCGCTGCCACATGCGCCCTAACACAAAACGACATCAAAAAAATCATCGCCTTCTCCACATCAAGCCAACTGGGCCTAATAATAGTCACAATCGGCCTTAACTCACCCCAACTAGCCTTCTTCCACATCTCAACCCACGCCTTTTTCAAAGCCATACTATTCCTATGCTCCGGATCCATCATCCACAACCTCAACGGAGAACAGGACATCCGCAAAATGGGCGGCCTACAAAAAACTCTACCAACCACCTCTTCCTGCCTAACTATCGGTAACCTTGCCCTAATAGGAACCCCATTCTTAGCAGGATTCTACTCAAAAGATCTTATCATCGAAAACCTAAACACATCCTACCTAAACGCATGAGCACTCCTATTAACCCTCCTAGCCACATCATTCACTGCAACTTACAGCCTCCGACTAACCATCCTAGTCCAAACAGGATACAACCGTATAGCCCCCATCACACCCATCAACGAAAACAATCCCCTCATTACCCGCCCTATTACCCGCCTAGCCCTAGGCAGCATCCTAGCAGGCCTCCTCATTACATCCTTCATTCCCCCCACAAAAATTCCCCCCATAACTATACCCACCATCACAAAACTCGCAGCCATCCTAATTACCCTCCTAGGCATCATTATGGCCCTCGAGCTCTCAAACCTAACCCATTCCCTCACCCCCCCCAAACCAAACTCCCTACTCAATTTCTCTTCCTCACTTGGCTACTTCAACCCCCTCACCCATCGTACCACCTCCTCAAGTCTTCTCAACGCTGGCCAGAAAATCGCCTCCCACTTAATTGACCTATCCTGATATAAAAAAATTGGCCCCGAAGGACTTGCAGACCTTCAACGTACAATATCCACAACTTCAACCCCAATACACACTGGCCTCATCAAGACATACCTAAGCTCATTTGCCCTCTCTATTCTCATTATCCTAACCACCCATAGACCCTCAATGGCCCCTAACCTTCGCAAACATCACCCCCTCCTAAAAATAGTCAATAACTCCCTAATCGACCTACCTGCACCCTCCAACATCTCAGCATGATGAAACTTCGGATCCCTACTCGGCATCTGCCTACTGACACAAATCGTAACCGGCCTATTACTAGCAACCCACTACACCGCCGACACATCTCTAGCCTTCTCATCCGTCGCCCACACCTGCCGAAACGTCCAATATGGCTGACTAATCCGCAACCTCCACGCTAATGGCGCTTCATTTTTCTTCATCTGCATCTACCTCCACATTGGACGAGGATTCTACTACGGATCGTACCTCTTCAAAGAAACCTGAAATACTGGCGTTGTCCTACTCCTTACCCTTATAGCAACTGCCTTCGTAGGTTACGTCCTCCCCTGAGGACAAATATCATTCTGAGGGGCTACTGTCATCACAAACTTATTCTCAGCCTTCCCCTACATCGGTCAAACTATCGTCGAATGAGCCTGAGGCGGATTCTCAGTAGACAACCCCACCCTGACCCGATTCTTCGCTCTCCACTTCCTTCTCCCTTTCATAATTGCAGGCCTTACTCTAATCCACTTCACCTTCCTCCACGAGTCAGGATCAAACAACCCCCTAGGAATCGTATCCGATTGCGACAAAATCCCATTCCACCCCTATTTCTCCGTAAAAGACATCCTAGGATTCATACTTATACTCCTCCCCCTAACAGCCCTAGCATTATTCTCTCCCAACCTTCTAGGCGACCCAGAAAACTTCACACCAGCCAACCCATTAGTCACACCCCCCCATATTAAACCTGAATGATACTTCCTTTTCGCATACGCCATTCTACGATCCATCCCCAACAAACTAGGCGGAGTACTAGCTTTAGCTGCCTCTGTCCTAATCCTCTTCCTAACCCCACTCCTCCACATATCCAAACAACGCACAATAGCCTTCCGGCCCCTCTCCCAACTCTTATTCTGAATGCTAGTCACCAACCTCTTCATCCTTACTTGAGTAGGTAGCCAACCAGTAGAACACCCCTTTATCATCATCGGCCAATTAGCCTCCATCACCTACTTCTGCATCATCCTAATCCTCTTCCCCCTTATCAGTACTGTAGAAAACAAGCTACTAAACTACTAACTCTAATAGTTTATAAAAAACATTGGTCTTGTAAACCAAAGATTGAAGACTCACAATTCTTCTTAGAGTTAACCTACCACCTAACACACCTGGCCCAATCCCCTAAAATAAAAGCGACCCCCCCCCTCCCCCCCATAATAGGGTATTCTGCATATTTATTTCCAACCTATGTACTTCTGTGCATTACACTTATTTTCAAGTACACGGATAAGCACTCTAGGACATAAACCTTAATGTACTAATGACATACATAGCAATATCGTCATACCATCTCAATGTATCTCCTCATCCTACTTTCTGAAGAACTGCCTACTTCATGATCTAAGGACCATCAAACACTAGTTCGTACTAAAACCCCTCTTATATTGGTTTATACATAGGAATTATCCCTCCATACGGCAGTGCTTGACCAAATGAACTCCATGGTAGCAGCCCATAACCTGCAATAGTCTCTCGTCGTGCCGGCAGCTTCGTACCAGGTTATCTATTAATCGGTCACCTCACGTGAAATCAGCAACGCACCGCATATAAGATCCTACGTTACTAGCTTCAGGCCCATACTTTCCCCCTACACCCCTAGCACAACTTGCTCTTTTGCGCCTCTGGTTCCTATTTCAGGGCCATTACTGGTCCTCTCGCACGTCTCACACGTCATGAGGCCTCTGGTTGGCTATATCTCACCATTTTAGTCCGTGATCGCGGCATCCCAACCTTTGGCACCTTTGGTTCCTTTTTTTTTGGGGCGTCTTCAATAAACCCTTCAGAGTGCGGCGGGTAATCACAATCTCTTGACATGAGCATACAATGCCTGCCGTCCTGTTTTGTGGCTCTCAGGAGTCCCTGAAGCTGAGACGGTTTGCGTGTATGGGGAATCATTTTAACACTGATGCACTTTGTTTTACATTTGGTTATGATATCTTTTATCCTTGATTCTTGATGTTCTATTTAATTAATGCCTGATAGACATAATTTTCCATATTTCCGTTAGCTCTAATTTCCCCCTATATCAAAAACGTTACTAGGGGTTTTTCCCCTAATCGTTTTTTTTCAATCTACAATCATTTTTTTTCATTTTTTTTCATTTTTTTTTCATTTGTTTGCATTTGTTAGGCACCGAGATCACTCTAATATCGAACGTTTCCATTTCATTCATTCATTCGTTCATTTGTTAGTTAATTTATCGATCTATTAACTCAATATTTCCCTGCCTCTTTATGATTCATCATTCACAATCAAAACAACACATCATACACCTAAATCCGGCAGGACAATTACCCCATGCACCCCCCATATACAATTCATTCATCTAAACTAAACCAATCCAAACCACTATCAGAGAAAAAGGACTCAAACCTTTACCACCAACTCCCAAAGCTGGCATTCTACACTAAACTATTCTCTGACCCCCCCCATTAAACCGCACGAATCGCCCCACAAGATAATCCCCGCACCAACTCCAGTACTACAAACAAAGTTAACAGCAGCCCTCACCCTGCCACCAAAAATATCCCCACCCCTCAAGAATAAAACACCGCTGCACCACTAAAATCCAACCGAACAAAAAACATCCCCCCACTATTAATAGTCCCCACCCCCAACTTCAAACCCTCCAAAGCACCCCCAACAACCAAGCCCGCAACAAGCACCACAATCAAACCAACCCCATACCCCAACACCCGTCAATCCCCCCAAGTCTCAGGAAAAGGATCCGCCGCCAGAGCTACAGAATATACAAAAACCACCAACATTCCCCCTAAATAAACTATAAACAATACCAACGCCACAAAAGAGACACCAAGACTCATCAACCATCCGCACCCAACAACCGACGCCAACACCAAACCAACAGCCCCATAATAAGGAGACGGATTAGACGCAACCGCCAAACCACCCAAAACAAAACACACCCCTAAAAACATCATAAAATAAGTCATCAATTTCCACTTGGTTCTTACCCAAGACCTACGACTTGAAAAGCCATCGTTGTTATTCAACTATAGAAATCATAACAACCCACCTCTTTATAACTTAAACTAACCACCTTTCCCTCCCACCCCAGCAGTATAACAAACAACAAACGGCAACCAAATAACCTCATAACCCAAAC